GTCTTTGTAGCTTAAAAAAAGCATGACACTGAAGATGTCAAGATGGCTGCCACATGCACCCAAAGACAAAAGACTTGGTCCTAACCTTACTGTTGGTTGTTGCTAGGTTTATACATGCGAGTATCCGCATTCCAGTGTAGATGCCCTGGACACCTTAACTCAAGGCAGATAGGAGCGGGTATCAGGCTCACCATACTGTAGCCCAAGACGCCTTGCAATTGCCACACCCCCACGGGTTCTCAGCAGTAGTTAATATTAAGCAATGAGTGTAAACTTGACTTAGCCATAGCAATACAAGGGTCGGTCAATCCTGTGCCAGCCACCGCGGTCATACAGGAGACCCAAATCAACGTTATAACGGCGTAAAGGGTGGTAACATGTTATCCGAGTAACTAAGATTAAAAGGCAACTGAGCTGTCATAAGCCCAAGATGCCCATAAGGCCTCTTCCCCAAAGAAAATCTTAGAGCAACGATTAATTGAAATCCACGAAAGCCAGGGCCCAAACTGGGATTAGATACCCCACTATGCCTGGCCCTAAATCTTGATGCTTTATACAACCTAAGCATCCGCCCGAGAACTACGAGCACAAACGCTTAAAACTCTAAGGACCTGGCGGTGCCCCAAATCCACCTAGAGGAGCCTGTTCTGTAATCGATGATCCACGATATTACCTGACCATCTCTTGCCTTATCAGCCTACATACCGCCGTCTCCAGCTCACCTACACTGAAAGCCCAACAGTGAGCGCAATAGCCTACCCCGCTAGTAAGACAGGTCAAGGTATAGCCTATGGGATGGAAGCAATGGGCTACATTTTCTAGAATAGAACATACGGCAAAGGGACTTGAAACTGTCCCTGGAAGGAGGATTTAGCAGTAAAGTGGGACAATCGAGCCCTCTTTAAGCCGGCTCTGGGACACGTACATACCGCCCGTCACCCTCCTCAAAGGCGACCCCCCCCCCCCATAACTAATAAGCAATCCAGCCAAAGATGAGGTAAGTCGTAACAAGGTAAGTGTACCGGAAGGTGCACTTAGGACACCAAGACGTAGCTTAAACAAAGCATTCAGCTTACACCTGAAAGATGTCTGCTAAGCCCAGATCGTCTTGATGCCAAACTCTAGCCCAATAGACATGACCTGGAATAACAAAGTCACTAACTAAACCCAAACAAAGCATTTACCAGTCCCAGTATAGGCGATAGAAAAGACACCATTGGCGCGATAGAGACAGTACCGTAAGGGAAAGATGAAATAGCAGTGAAAACCTAAGCTAAAAAAAGCAAAGATCAACCCTTGTACCTTTTGCATCATGGTCTAGCAAGAAAAACCAAGCAAAATGAATTTTAGTTTGCCTTCCCGAAACCCAAGCGAGCTACTCACGAGCAGCTATTGTTGAGCGAACCCGTCTCTGTTGCAAAAGAGTGGGATGACTTGTTAGTAGAGGTGAAAAGCCAATCGAGCTGGGTGATAGCTGGTTGCCTGTGAAACGAATCTAAGTTCACTCTTAATTCTCCTCCAAGGAACCCAATAAACCCTAATGAAGCGAATTAAGGGATATTTAAAGGGGGTACAGCTCCTTTAAAAAAGAATACAATCTCTACAAGCGGATAAGTAACTTCCCCAAACCTACTTGTGGGCCCTCAAGCAGCCATCAACAAAGAGTGCGTTAAAGCTCAGAATCCTAAAAATATACAAACCTTACGAATCCCTCCCCACTAACAGGCTAACCTATCCCCAAATAGGAGAATTAATGCTAGAATGAGTAACCTGGGTCCTCCCTCTACGACGCAAGCTTACATCAGTACATTATTAACAAACCACTAATATACGACAAATCCAACAAGCACAGTATTAAACAACTTGTTAACCCGACAGAGGAGCGTCCATTAAGAAAGATTAAAACCTGTAAAAGGAACTAGGCAAACCGTCAAGGCCCGACTGTTTACCAAAAACATAGCCTTCAGCAAACCCAATACAAGTATTGAAGGTGATGCCTGCCCGGTGACCCGATGTTTAACGGCCGCGGTATCCTAACCGTGCAAAGGTAGCGCAATCAATTGTCCCATAAATCGAGACTAGTATGAATGGCTAAACGAGGTCTTAACTGTCTCTTACAGGCAATCGGTGAAATTGATCTCCCTGTGCAAAAGCAGGGATAAAACCATAAGACGAGAAGACCCTGTGGAACTTCAAAATCAGCAGCCACCCTAAACTACATTCACACCCACTGGGTTCACACCTACCAAAGCACTGGCCTGCACTTTTTCGGTTGGGGCGACCTTGGAGAAAAACAGATCCTCCAAAAATTAGACCACACCTCTAGACTGAGAGCGACCCCTCAACGTGCTAATAGCAACCAGATCCAATATAATTGATCAATGGACCAAGCTACCCCAGGGATAACAGCGCAATCTCCTCCGAGAGTCCGTATCGACGAGGAGGTTTACGACCTCGATGTTGGATCAGGACATCCTAGTGGTGCAGCCGCTACTAAGGGTTCGTTTGTTCAACGATTAATAGTCCTACGTGATCTGAGTTCAGACCGGAGCAATCCAGGTCGGTTTCTATCTATGACTAGCTCTTCCCAGTACGAAAGGATAGGAAAAGCAAGGCCAATACCACAGGCAAGCCTTCGCCTTAAGTAATGAAGCCAACTTAATTACAAAAGGCTATCACACCCAACCACGTCCTAGAAAAGGACAAGCTAGCGTGGCAGAGCTCGGCAAATGCAAAAGGCTTAAGTCCTTTAAATCAGAGGTTCAAATCCTCTCCCTAGCTACCACCACCCTAATGGCCAACCACCCACTACTCACCAGCCTCATCATAGCCCTTTCCTACGCCCTCCCCATTCTAATCGCAGTGGCCTTCCTCACACTAGTAGAACGTAAAATCCTAAGCTATATGCAAGGCCGAAAAGGCCCAAACATCGTAGGCCCATTCGGCCTGCTTCAGCCTCTAGCCGACGGTGTAAAGCTATTCATCAAAGAACCCATTCGCCCCTCAACCTCCTCCCCAATCCTTTTCATTGTAACCCCCATACTAGCCCTTCTCCTAGCAATCTCTATCTGAACCCCCCTCCCTCTTCCATTCTCCCTAGCAGACCTAAACCTAGGCCTACTATTCCTACTTGCCATATCCAGCCTAGCAGTTTACTCCATCCTATGATCCGGATGAGCCTCCAACTCAAAATACGCCCTAATCGGAGCGCTACGAGCAGTAGCCCAAACAATCTCCTACGAAGTCACCCTAGCAATCATTCTCTTGTCCATCATTCTCCTGACCGGGGGCTATACCCTAAACACCCTTGCTGTCGCCCAAGAACCCTTATACCTCATTTTCCCCTGCTGACCCCTAGCCATAATATGATACGTATCCACACTCGCCGAAACAAACCGGGCCCCATTCGACCTAACAGAGGGTGAATCAGAATTAGTTTCAGGATTCAACGTAGAATACGCAGCAGGACCCTTCGCCCTATTCTTCCTAGCAGAATACGCCAACATTATATTCATAAATACACTAACTGCTATCCTATTCTTCAACCCAAGCACACTTAACCCACCTCAAGAACTATACCCCATAATCCTTGCCACAAAAACCCTGCTCCTATCAGCAGGATTCCTGTGAATCCGTGCCTCATACCCACGATTCCGATACGACCAACTCATGCACCTACTATGAAAAAACTTCCTTCCCCTAACACTCGCCCTATGCCTATGACACACCAGCATGCCAATTTCCTACGCAGGCCTACCCCCCACCTACAGGCCTCAAGGAAATGTGCCTGAATCCAAAGGGTCACTATGATAAAGTGAACATAGAGGTACACCAGCCCTCTCATTTCCTACGCACCTAGAAAAACAGGAATTGAACCTGTACTAGAGGGATCAAAACCCTCCATACTTCCCTTATATTATTTTCTACCCAGCAAGGTCAGCTAAACAAGCTATCGGGCCCATACCCCGAAAATGATGGTTCAACCCCTTCCCTTGCTAAATGAACCCCCAAGCAAAACTAATCTTCGCCACTAGCCTACTCATAGGAACCACCATTACGATCTCAAGCAACCACTGAATCCTAGCCTGAACCGGCCTTGAAATCAACACCCTAGCCATCCTGCCTCTAATCTCAAAATCACACCACCCCCGCGCCATCGAAGCTGCAACCAAATACTTCCTAGTACAAGCTACAGCCTCGGCCCTAGTATTATTCTCAAGCATAACCAACGCTTGACACACCGGACAGTGAGACATCACCCAATTAACACACCCTACCTCATGCCTAATCCTAACCTCAGCAATTGCAATAAAACTAGGTCTAGCCCCATTCCACTTCTGGTTTCCAGAAGTTCTCCAAGGCTCCTCACTCACCACAGGCCTTCTCCTATCCACTGCCATAAAATTCCCACCAATCACCCTACTATACATAACCTCCCAATCACTAAACCCAGCCCTACTAACCACCATAGCCATCCTATCCGCAGCCCTAGGTGGATGAATAGGCCTAAATCAAACACAAACCCGAAAAATCTTAGCCTTCTCCTCAATCTCCCACTTAGGTTGAATGGCTATCATCATCACATACAGCCCAAAACTTGCTCTACTGAACTTCTACCTATACACCCTAATAACCGCAGCAGCATTCCTCACCCTAAACTCAATAAAAGTACTAAAACTATCCACCCTAATAACCTCCTGATCAAAAACACCAACACTCAGCGCAATACTACTACTAACACTGCTCTCTTTAGCAGGCCTCCCCCCACTGACAGGATTCCTACCAAAATGACTTATCATCGAGGAACTAACCAAACAAGAAATAGCCCCAACAGCAACAATCATCTCACTCCTCTCCCTCTTAAGCCTATTCTTTTACCTACGGCTAGCATACTGCTCAACAATTACACTACCCCCTCACACCACGAACCACATAAAACGATGGCACACTAACAAACCCGTCAACACCTCAGTCGCCATCCTAACAACCCTATCTATCATACTCCTCCCCATCTCCCCCATCATCCTCACCATCATGTAAAAGAAACTTAGGATTACCCAAACCGAAGGCCTTCAAAGCCTTAAACAAGAGTTAAACCCTCTTAGTTTCTGCTAAGATTCGCAGGATACTACCCTGCATCCTCTGAATGCAACTCAGATGCTTTAATTAAACTAGAACCTTGCTCAACCCACTAGACAGATGGGCTTCGATCCCATGATAATGTAGTTAACAGCTACATGCCCAAACCCCCTGGCTTCTGCCTACAAGACTCCGGCACAAGACTATTGTACATCGATGAGCTTGCAACTCACCATGAATTTCACTACAGAGCCGATAAGAAGAGGAATTGAACCTCTGTAAAAAGGACTACAGCCTAACGCTTATACACTCAGCCATCTTACCTGTGACATTCATTAACCGATGACTATTCTCAACCAACCACAAAGACATCGGCACCCTATACCTAATCTTCGGCGCATGAGCCGGAATAGTGGGTACCGCCCTAAGCCTCCTTATCCGAGCAGAACTAGGCCAACCAGGCGCCCTCCTGGGAGACGACCAAGTATACAACGTAGTCGTCACAGCCCATGCTTTCGTAATAATCTTCTTTATAGTCATACCAATCATAATCGGAGGATTTGGAAACTGACTAGTCCCCCTAATAATTGGAGCACCTGATATAGCATTCCCACGGATAAATAATATAAGCTTCTGACTCCTACCACCCTCCTTTCTCCTCCTCCTAGCTTCCTCTACAATTGAAGCAGGAGTGGGAACAGGATGAACCGTATACCCGCCCCTAGCCGGCAACTTAGCCCACGCTGGAGCCTCAGTCGACCTAGCTATCTTCTCCCTCCACTTAGCAGGAATCTCCTCTATTCTAGGAGCAATCAACTTCATCACAACTGCAATTAACATAAAACCACCCGCCCTATCCCAATACCAAACCCCCCTATTCGTATGATCAGTACTAATCACTGCAGTCCTACTCCTCCTATCCCTCCCTGTCCTCGCTGCAGGTATTACCATGCTCCTTACAGACCGCAACCTAAACACCACCTTCTTCGACCCAGCAGGAGGAGGAGACCCAGTCCTATATCAACACCTATTCTGATTTTTCGGCCACCCTGAAGTATATATCCTAATCCTACCAGGATTCGGTATCATCTCTCACGTCGTAGCCTACTACGCAGGGAAAAAAGAACCATTCGGCTACATGGGGATAGTCTGAGCCATGCTATCCATCGGATTCCTGGGGTTCATCGTATGAGCACACCACATATTTACAGTAGGAATGGACGTAGACACCCGAGCCTACTTCACATCTGCCACTATAATCATTGCAATCCCAACTGGCATTAAAGTATTCAGCTGACTAGCAACCCTGCACGGAGGCACAATCAAATGAGACCCCCCAATACTATGAGCCCTAGGCTTTATCTTCCTATTCACCATCGGAGGACTAACAGGGATCGTACTAGCAAACTCCTCATTAGATATCGCCCTACACGACACCTACTACGTAGTAGCCCACTTCCACTACGTACTCTCTATAGGGGCAGTATTTGCCATCCTAGCAGGATTCACACACTGATTCCCACTCTTCACCGGATACACCCTACATTCCACATGAGCCAAAACCCAATTCGGAGTAATGTTCGTAGGAGTAAACCTCACTTTCTTCCCTCAACACTTCCTAGGCCTAGCAGGCATGCCTCGACGATACTCAGATTACCCAGACGCCTACACACTATGAAATGCCATCTCCTCAGTAGGTTCCCTAATCTCCATAACAGCCGTAATCATGCTAGTATTCATCATCTGAGAGGCCTTCGCAGCTAAACGCAAAGTTCTCCAACCAGAACTAACAAGCACGAATATCGAATGAATCCACGGCTGCCCACCACCATTCCATACATTCGAAGAACCCGCCTTCGTCCAAGTCCAAGAAAGGAAGGAGTCGAACCCCCATATGTTGGTTTCAAGCCAACCGCATATAAACCACTTATGCTTCTTTCTCATCAGAGGCGTTAGTAAAACAATTACATAGCCTTGTCAAGGCTAAATTACAGGTGAAAATCCAGTACGCCTCAACACCCCAAACATGGCTAACCACTCACAATTAGGCTTCCAAGACGCATCATCACCTATTATAGAAGAACTAGTACAATTCCACGACCACGCCCTAATAGTTGCCCTCGCTATTTGCAGCTTGGTCCTCTATCTTTTAGCCCACATACTTACAGAAAAACTATCATCAAGCACTGTAAATGCCCAAGAAATCGAACTCGTATGAACAATTCTACCAGCCATAGTCCTAATCATGCTCGCCCTACCGTCCTTACGAATCCTCTACATAATAGACGAAATCAACGAACCTGACCTAACCCTAAAAGCCATCGGCCACCAGTGATACTGATCCTACGAGTACACTGACATCAAAAACCTCACATTCGACTCTTACATAACACCTACAACAGACCTACCACTAGGACACTTCCGCCTCCTAGAAGTAGACCATCGCGTTGTTGTCCCAACAAGCTCCACAATCCGAGTCATTGTTACTGCTGACGACGTATTACACTCATGAGCTGTCCCAAGCCTAGGTGTAAAAACTGATGCAATCCCAGGACGCTTAAACCAAACATCATTCCTCACCCCACGACCTGGAATCTACTACGGACAATGCTCAGAAATTTGCGGCGCCAACCACAGCTTCATACCAATTGTAGTTGAAGCCACCCCACTAGCCAGCTTCGAAAACTGATCTTCTCTATTATCTTCCTAATCATTAAGAAGCTATGGAACAGCACTAGCCTTTTAAGCTAGAGACAGAGGACTAACTCCTCCTTAATGATATGCCACAACTTAACCCAAACCCCTGATTTTTTATCATGATCACTTCATGGTTAACCTTCACATTAATTATCCAGCCTAAACTGCTCTCATTCCTATCCACAAACCCCCCATCCAGCAAAACCCCAAAAACTACAAACACCACTCCCTGAACCTGACCATGAACCTAAGCTTCTTCGACCAATTCTCAAGCCCCTCCCTACTAGGCATCCCCCTAATCCTTATCGCAACCATATTCCCAGCCCTACTGCTCCCCTCTCCCGGCAACCGATGACTAACTGGCCGACTATCTACCCTCCAACTGTGACTTATCAACCTCATCACAAAACAACTAATAATCCCCCTAGACAAAAAAGGCCACAAATGAGCCCTAATCCTAACATCACTAATAGTCTTCCTCTTACTAATCAACCTTCTAGGCCTCCTCCCATACACATTCACCCCAACCACCCAACTATCCATAAACCTTGCACTAGCCTTCCCCCTATGACTAGCCACACTACTAACAGGCCTACGAAACCAACCATCCCTTTCATTAGCCCACCTCCTACCGGAAGGAACCCCAACACTACTAATCCCCGCCCTAATTCTAATTGAAACAACCAGCCTACTCATCCGTCCATTAGCACTGGGCGTGCGACTAACAGCCAACCTCACAGCCGGCCACCTCCTCATCCAACTCATCTCCACTGCTACAATAGCCCTATTCTCAACAATACCAACAATCTCCCTACTAACCCTACCCATTCTCCTACTACTAACTATTCTAGAAGTAGCAGTAGCCATAATCCAAGCCTACGTATTCGTACTCCTACTAAGCCTCTACCTACAAGAAAACATCTAACTCACCCCAATGGCTCACCAAGCACACTCTTACCACATAGTAGACCCCAGCCCATGACCCATTTTAGGAGCGGCCGCCGCCCTCCTCACCACCTCAGGCCTAACCATATGATTCCACTACAACTCCCCATACCTCCTAATCGTAGGCTTACTCTCGACCATTCTAGTCATATTCCAATGATGACGTGACATCATCCGAGAGAGCACGTTCCAAGGACACCACACCCCCACAGTACAGAAAGGCCTACGATATGGCATAGTCCTATTCATTACATCCGAAGCCTTCTTCTTCCTAGGATTCTTCTGGGCATTCTTCCACTCAAGCCTAGCCCCAACCCCAGAGCTAGGCGGACAATGACCTCCAGTAGGCATCAAACCACTAAACCCAATAGAAGTCCCACTCTTAAACACAGCCATTCTCCTAGCTTCAGGTGTTACCGTTACATGAGCTCACCACAGTATTACAGAAGCTAACCGAAAACAAGCAATCCAAGCCCTCGCCCTAACTGTCCTCCTAGGATTCTACTTCACCGCCCTACAAGCTATGGAGTACTACGAAGCCCCATTCTCCATCGCCGACAGTGTATACGGCTCAACTTTCTTCGTAGCGACAGGATTCCACGGCCTCCACGTAATTATTGGCTCTACCTTCCTACTAGTTTGCCTTTTACGTTTAATCAAATACCACTTCACATCAAACCACCACTTCGGCTTCGAAGCAGCAGCATGATACTGACACTTCGTAGATGTCGTATGATTATTCCTCTACATCTCTATCTACTGATGAGGATCTTACTCTTCTAGTATATACATATTACAATCGACTTCCAATCCTTAGAATCTGGTTCAACCCCAGAGAAGAGTAATGAACATAATCCTATTCATGCTCGCCCTGTCTCTAGCCCTAAGCATTGCCCTCACCGCCCTAAACTTTTGACTGTCCCAAATAAACCCAGACTCAGAAAAACTATCCCCCTACGAATGTGGCTTCGACCCCCTAGGCTCTGCCCGCCTTCCATTCTCAATCCGATTCTTCCTAGTAGCCATCCTATTCCTGCTATTCGACCTAGAAATCGCCCTACTCCTACCCCTCCCATGAGCCACCCAACTAGAATCACCCACCACCACACTAATCTGAGCCTCCACCCTAATCATTCTACTAACCATAGGACTAGTATATGAATGAACCCAAGGAGGACTAGAATGAGCAGAATAAGAAAGTTAGTCTAACTAAGACAGTTGATTTCGACTCAACAAATTATAGTACCCACCCTATAACTTTCTTCATGACATACCTACACCTAAGCTTCCTCTCCGCATTCACTCTAAGCAGCCTAGGCCTGGCCTTTCACCGAACCCACCTAATTTCGGCCCTACTGTGTCTAGAGAGCATAATACTATCCATGTACATCGCCCTAGCCATGTGGCCTATTCAAACCCAAACAACATCCCCCACCCTACTGCCCGTCCTCATACTAACTTTCTCCGCCTGCGAAGCTGGCACAGGACTAGCCCTCCTAGTCGCTTCCACCCGAACCCACGGCTCCGACCACCTCCACAACTTCAACCTCCTACAATGCTAAAAATCATCATCCCAACCATTATACTCCTCCCCCTCACCTTTCTCTCCCCCTCCAAACATCTATGGACCAACATCACCACACACAGCCTACTAATCGCCACCATCAGCCTTCACTGATTCACTCCCACCTACTACCCCCATAAAAACGTCTCCCCTTGAACCTCAATCGACCAAATCTCCTCCCCCTTACTAGTCCTATCTTGCTGACTTTTACCCCTCATGATCATAGCAAGCCAAAACCACCTAGAACAAGAACCACCCACCCGCAAACGAATCTTTGCCACAACCATCCTCATAGCCCAACCATTTATTCTAATCGCCTTCTCGGCCTCAGAACTAATACTATTCTACATTGCATTCGAAGCCACCCTCATCCCTACCCTAATCCTGATCACACGATGAGGAAGCCAACCAGAACGACTCAGCGCCGGCATCTACCTACTATTCTACACACTTGCTAGCTCACTCCCCCTACTCATCATCATCCTAAACCTCCACAATCAAATCGGCACACTCTACCTTCCAGCACTAAAACTCTCCCACCCCACAATAACCACTACATGAACAGGACTAATCTCAAGCCTTGCCCTCCTCCTAGCCTTCATAGTCAAAGCCCCCCTCTACGGACTCCACCTATGACTACCCAAAGCCCACGTAGAGGCCCCTATTGCAGGCTCTATATTACTTGCCGCCCTCCTCCTAAAACTAGGAGGATACGGCATCATACGAGTCACCATCCTAGTAAACCCNGCACTAAACAACATCCACTACCCCTTCATCACCCTAGCCCTATGAGGGGCCCTAATAACCAGCGCCATCTGCCTACGACAAATCGACCTAAAATCATTAATTGCCTACTCATCCGTCAGCCACATAGGCCTAGTCGTAGCCGCAACCATAATTCAAACCCAATGAGCCTTCTCAGGAGCTATAATCCTAATAATCTCCCACGGCCTAACTTCCTCAATACTATTCTGCCTAGCTAACACCAATTACGAACGAACTCACAGCCGAATCTTACTCCTAACCCGAGGACTCCAACCTCTCCTGCCACTCATAGCCATCTGATGACTCCTAGCTAACCTAACCAACATAGCACTCCCCCCAACAACTAACCTAATAGCAGAACTAACCATCATAGTGGCCCTGTTTAACTGATCCTCTATCACAATTATTCTAACCGGCACTGCCATCCTCCTGACCGCCTCATACACCCTATACATGCTTACAATAACACAACGAGGAGTACTCCCATCCCACATTACATCAATCCAAAACTCCTCCACACGAGAACACCTCCTCATGGCCCTACACATAATCCCCATAATCCTCCTCATCCTAAAACCCGAACTCATCTCCGGTATTCCTATATGCAGGTATAGTTTCAACCCAAACATTAGACTGTGATCCTAAAGATAGAAGTTAAACTCTTCTTACCTGCCGAGGGGAGGTTCAACCAGCAGGAACTGCTAACTCTTGCATCTGAGTATAAAACCTCAGCCCCCTTACTTTCAAAGGATAACAGTAATCCAATGGTCTTAGGAACCACTCATCTTGGTGCAAATCCAAGTGAAAGTAATGGACCTATCACTAGTCCTAAACACCCTCATACTACTCACCATCACCACCCTCCTCACTCCCATTATCCTCCCAATACTATCCGACAAACTCAAAAGCTCCCCCCTCACCATCACAAACACAGTCAAAACCTCCTTTCTAATCAGCCTAATCCCCATAACCATCCACATCCACTCAGGAATAGAAAGCTTAATCACTATTTGAGAATGAAAATTCATTATAAACTTCAAAATCCCTATCAGCCTAAAACTCGACTTCTACTCACTCACTTTCTTCCCAATCGCCCTATTTGTATCCTGATCTATCCTACAATTTGCAATATGATACATAGCATCAGACCCACACATCACAAAATTCTTCATCTACCTCCTCTTCTTCCTGATCACCATGCTTATCCTAATCGTCGCCAACAACCTGTTCGTCCTTTTCATTGGTTGGGAAGGCGTAGGTATCATGTCTTTTCTACTCATCAGCTGATGACACGGACGGGCAGAGGCAAACACCGCCGCCCTCCAAGCCGTACTCTACAACCGAGTAGGGGACGTAGGCCTTATCCTCTGCATAGCATGACTAGCCTCTACCATAAACACCTGAGAAATCCATCAAATAACCTCCCCCCACCAAACCCCTACACTTCCCCTCCTAGGCCTCATTCTAGCTGCAACAGGAAAATCCGCCCAATTCGGCCTCCATCCATGACTGCCAGCTGCCATAGAAGGCCCAACTCCCGTATCTGCCCTACTACACTCAAGCACAATAGTAGTAGCAGGAATCTTCTTGCTTATCCGAACCCACCCCCTATTCGACAACAACCCAACCGCCCTCACCCTCTGCCTATGCCTGGGTGCCCTATCCACATTATTCGCAGCTACATGCGCCTTAACCCAAAACGACATCAAAAAAATCATCGCTTTCTCAACTTCAAGCCAACTAGGCCTAATAATAGTCACAATCGGACTAAACCAGCCCCAACTAGCCTTCTTTCACATCTCCACCCACGCATTTTTCAAAGCCATACTGTTCCTGTGCTCCGGCTCAATCATCCACAGCCTAAATGGAGAACAGGACATTCGAAAAATAGGAGGCCTCCAAAAAATACTACCAACAACCACTTCCTGCCTCACCATCGGCAACCTCGCCCTAATAGGAACCCCATTCCTCGCAGGCTTCTATTCAAAAGACCAAATCATCGAAAGCCTAAGCACCTCCTACCTAAACGCCTGAGCCCTCCTTCTAACACTACTAGCTACATCATTCACCGCAATCTACACAGTACGTATAACAGTACTAGTCCAATCAGGCTTTGTACGTACCCCTCCCCTAACCCCAATAAACGAAAACGACCCAAACGTAACCTCACCCCTCACTCGACTAGCACTAGGCAGCATTACAGCCGGATTCCTCATTACCTCATTCATTACTCCCACAAAAATCCCTCCCATAACCATACCAACATCAATCAAACTAACAGCAATCGCAGTAACAGCCCTAGGCATCATCCTAGCCCTAGAAATCTCAAAAATAACCCAAACCCTAATCCTAAAAAAACAATCCCCTATATCAAACTTCTCCACATCCCTAGGCTACTTCAACCCACTAGTACACCGACTCCACTCCACCAACCTACTAACTGGAGGCCAAAAATTCGCCTCCCAACTAATCGACCTCTCCTGATACAAACTCCTAGGTCCAGAAGGATTAGCCAACCTACAAACAACAGCATCCAAAACCGCCACCTCCCTCCACTCAGGACTAATCAAAGCCTACCTAGGGTCCTTCGCCCTATCCATCCTCATCATCCTAATATCATCATACAGACCTTCCCCCCTAATGGCACTCAATCTTCGTAAAACCCACCCACTAATAAAAGTCATCAATGACGCCCTAATCGACCTTCCCACCCCATCAAACATCTCCATCTGATGAAACTTCGGATCACTACTAGGAATCTGCCTAATTACCCAAATCGTCACAGGCCTCCTACTAGCAACTCACTACACCGCAGACACCTCCCTGGCCTTTGCCTCAGTCGCCCACACCTGCCGAAACGTCCAATTCGGCTGACTTATCCGCAACCTCCACGCAAACGGAGCCTCATTCTTCTTCATCTGCATTTACCTACACATCGGCCGAGGCATCTACTACGGCTCATACCTAAACAAAGAAACCTGAAACGTAGGAGTTATTCTCCTCCTAACTCTTATAGCCACCGCCTTCGTAGGATACGTCCTACCATGAGGACAAATATCATTCTGAGGTGCAACAGTAATTACCAATCTATTCTCTGCAATCCCCTACATCGGCCAAACACTAGTAGAATGAGCCTGAGGCGGATTCTCAGTAGACAACCCCACACTAACACGATTCTTCGCCCTACACTTCCTCCTACCATTTGTCATTGTAGGAATCACACTAGTCCACCTCACCTTCCTCCACGAAACAGGCTCAAACAACCCCCTAGGGATTCCCTCAGACTGCGATAAAATCCCATTCCACCCATACTACTCCACAAAAGACATTCTAGGATTTGCCATTATACTCATCCTCCTCGTCACTCTTGCACTATTCTCCCCCAACCTACTAGGAGATCCAGAAAACTTCACACCAGCCAACCCACTAGCCACACCCCCACACATCAAACCCGAATGATACTTCCTATTCGCATACGCCATCCTTCGATCCATCCCAAACAAACTAGGAGGAGTACTAGCCCTAGCCGCTTCCGTTCTAGTCCTCTTCCTCCTACCCCTACTACACACATCCAAACAACGCTCAATAACCTTCCGCCCACTCTCACAAATCCTTTTCTGAACCCTAGTAGCTGACCTCTTCGTCCTAACCTGAGTCGGCAGCCAACCAGTAGAGCACCCATTCATCATCATTGGCCAACTAGCCTCACTAGCCTACTTCACAATCATCCTAGTGCTCTTCCCACTCGCATCCCTCCTAGAGAACAAACTACTCAAACTTTAACCAACTCTAATAGTTTATAAAAACATTGGTCTTGTAAGCCAAAGATTGAAGACTACGCCCCTTCTTAGAGTTTCCCCACTTCAGAAAGAAAGGAGTCAAACCCTTATCACCAACTCCCAAAGCTGGAATTTTAATTAAACTACTTTCTGACCTCCCCACCCTCTCTAAACAGCCCGAATCGCCCCCCGTGACAGCCCCCGCACCAATTCCAGCACTACAAACAGAGTCAACAACAATCCCCAACCACCAATTAAAAACAACCCCGCCCCCCACGAATAAAAAAACGCCACCCCACTAAAATCCGTACGAACCACAGACAACCCCTCATTATTAACCGTATTACCATCCACAACAACCTCAAACCCTCCCCCCACAATAACCCCTACAACAACAACCAATCCTATCCCTAAACCATAACCAACAACCCCCCAATCTCCCCATGACTCAGGATAAGGATCCGCCGCCAGAGACACAGAATACACAAACACCACTAACATCCCCCCCAGATAAACCATGACTAATACCAAAGAAACAAAAGAAACCCCTAAACTTACCAATCAACCACACCCAGCAACAGACGCCAAAACCAACCCCACCACCCCATAATAGGGAGAAGGGTTGGAGGCTACGCCTAAACCCCCCAAAACAAAGCACAGTCCCAAAAATAATACAAACTCTATCATAGTTCCCACCTGGCCTCTCTCCAGGACCAACGACCTGAAAAGCCATCGTTATAGGACTTTAACTATAGGAACTCCACCCCCCCCTTCCCCCCCCAGCATGTTTTCTCATGCTTTTTCGGGTATGTGGTTCTGCATCGCTCTCTTTGCCACATCAGACAAGTACTCTAATGTAGGAAACCCAACGTCATACGTATTGCCTTGCCTCCAAAACCTCAAACATTATCTCCCATGAGATGATTTGCGAGCTATTACAGTTCTAGGTACACTCTTGTTTCAGGTACCATTAACCCAAGTGATCCTACCTCCAGCCGGAGCCGCAAGCGTTACTTAAGATCGACTATATCTCCCTGCACTTACAGATCCTTCCATCGGATACGGGTGAATGTCCCAGGACGCCTTTGCATGCCCGAGGTCATAAACTTCGCCCATCTCCTAGGGTCTTTTCCCTTCCTACAGCCTTCAAGAGCTCCCAAGCCAGAGAACCTGGTTATCTATTAGTCGTGTTTCTCACGAGAACCGAGCTACTCAACGTCAGTTATACTTTCGGTTATTGGTGTCAGGCGCATACATCTAATAAACTTGATCTCCAACGTGCCACTGGTTGTAATTTCAGGAACACCAATCGCTTAATTCCTGTTCAATTGCTCTTCACAGATACATATGGTTGGGGTGGACGCTCCTCATAAATATCCGTAATCGCGGCTAGCCAAAGGCCGTTTCTACTCTTCTTTTCTTTTTGGGGTCTCTTCAATAAGCCCTTCAAGTGCGTAGCAGGAGTTATCTTCCTCTTGACATGTCCATCATATGACCGGCGCGCATACGACTGCCCGAAACCACCTAGAATGTCATGGTCTGTGGATTAAGTAGACCAACTTCGGCACTGATGCACTTTGTCCGCATTCATGAAGCCCGCGCCATTTACCTCTTAAGTAGCCGATAATGTTATGGTTGGCAGACATATTGATTTATTTCTCCTTTTCTAGGAATTGGGACCTAAACTCCAATTTTTCATCCATTTTTCATCGCTTCGCGATGATTTTCTTTTTTGTTTGTCATTTTCGTTCGTTTTAAACAAACCAATGACTATATAACCCTACATTTACCAAAACATTCAATAATCGATCCATTTACAACTAACTTTCCTCTAACATCCCCCTAACCACAAACCAATCATACACCATCATTGCATCAACGTTTACAACAAACCAAACCACCTACACAAACACCATAAACCCAGCAACTTACACCCAACCCTAAAAACCAAACAAAAATAAAACCAAACATAAAAACAATCAACCCCACTCCACCAAC